GAGGATCCATTGTAATAATGAGAAAGATTTCTGCATATCCGCAAAAATCGGTCAATAATATCAAAATCGGATGAATCGGCCCAGACCGGCTTACTAATGGGATGCCCTAATACATTACAAAATTTCTCTTTAGCCAATGATCTAATTAGAAGAATTATTGGAACTATTGTATCAAGCTTTTTCATAACAATTTCGATTATAAATGACTTTTCCAGCATTTGACTCCGTACCACTGAAGGATTTATCCGCACATTTGAAAAATAGCCCAAAAGGTCAAATGAATGCTCAGATAATTGGTTTATGTGGATCGTTCCTGGTTGAGACCAAACATAAAAATGACATTGCCATAAAAGGATAAGATAGTATTTCCATTTATTCATCAAAAGAGGCGCATTTTTTGAAGCCAGAATGGATTTTCCTTGATATCTAACATAATGAATGAAAGGATCCTTGAAGAATGACAAGGTAGACGAAAAATCCTTAGCAAAGACTTCTACAAGATGTTCTATTTTTGCATAAAAATTGATTCGCTCAAAAAGAAGGCTAAAAGATGTTAATCGTAAATGAGAGGATTTGTTACGGAGAAAAAGGAAGATAGATTCGTATTCACATACATAAAAATGATATAGGAACAAGAAGAATCTTGGATTACTTTTTGAAAAAGTAGAAATCGATTTTTTTGGAGTAATAAGACTATTCCAATTACAATACTCATAAAGAAACAACCTTAATAAATGAAAGAAAGGGGCATCTTTCACCCAGTATCGAAGGGTTTGAACCAAGATTTCCAGATGGATAGGATAGGGTATTCGTACATCTGACACAAAATTTAAATATGTAAATTTATCCTCACAAAAAGGAAAAATTGAATGAATTGATCGCAAATTATTATAAGATTTTACGATTTCTGCCTCCTCTAAGGAAGAGCTTAATTGTAGGGAAAATGGAATTTCCACGACGACGGCAAAACCCTCTGATATTATTTGAGAATACAAATTCTTGTTATACCCCCAAAATGGATTTTTATTAGAATCATTAGCAGAAAAAATCAAATGATTCTGTTGATACATTCGAGTAATTAAACGTTTTACAATTAGTAAACTAGATTTATTGTCATAACCTACATTTTCCATCAAAATTGAGCTATTTAAATCATGACCATAAGCGAGTCCATAAATATACTCCCGAAAAATAAGTGGGTATAGGAAGTCCTGTTGGCGAGATCTATCTAGTTCTAAATAGACTTGATATTCCTCCATTTTTGAAATTCGATTTGGTCAAAGGATCAGGGATTTATTGGGTTATCAAATGATACATAATGCGATACAGTCAAAACAGGGTATTCTATTCTAATTAGAATAAAAAATGAATAGATACCTAGAAAACAAGTAAAACTCATCAACGGACTCTCTCTCCTCGCTTTTTCCATCTAATTGTTCTAGGATAACAAGCTAGTTAGAAATCCTTTATTTTCTCAACCCAATCGCTCTTTTGATTTTGGAAAAAAAAAAAAGATCTTTATCAATATACTCTTTCTTCTACACATTTATCGCCACCCCATAATGGAGAATAGCTAATAGTTAGGACTCATAACAAAAATCAATAATCCATTCGTGAGAAAAGCTTTTCCCACATCAAGCACTAATCTATTTTTAACGTACAATTAGATGGGGTAATCATTTAAATCAAAAATGAAAGCTCGTTGCTTTTTGTTTCCCTATAATTGGAGCCGCCAAGCTCTATCCCTTTATTAATTCAACCCAACTTAATTTTTTTGTTCCGAGCCAAGAATTCAAACAAAAATTGGGGGCCGGATCCAAGAAGAATGAAATATTTTTAGAATTCGCCATTGATACGACATGCTGCTTTTTCCATTCATTCCTTTCTGGATCAGTCGTGGTCTTACAAACTTTACCGATGATATGGACGAATCAATTGCTTCATAGAAATGTGTAAAAAATCGAGTCGCGCTTAAAAGCCGAGTACTCTACCATTGAGTTAGCAACCCTATAAAAATAAATAAAAATAAAAAGATTGAATTGTCTAATAAACCATTAAAAGAAAAATGGAAAAATAGAAAGAAAAAAAAATTCAAAAATGTCGAAGTCGAATCGATTCTGAACATACAAATGAACAGATCCGATGAAAATACAAGAAATTTTCTCAGATAAAAAAGAAAATCAAAAATTATAGACCACCTCTTTGTCTACTATGTTATACAGTATTTTATAACATTATTTTTTTTTATTATTTTTTCTATTTACCTTTGAATCAAAAAAGAACTTCTTGGTTGTATCACGGAAAATCCAACGAACCCACCATTTGATGAAGTAAAAAAAAAAAAAAAGCCTATGGAACGTGAATAAATCATTTATTCACGATCGGATTATATTTGTTTGATACACTGTTGTCAATATTAATGTTGAAAAAAGAATACAATCGAGAAAACAAACAAATTCTAATTAGAAAATTGAATTAATTAAAAAAATAATTCAAAAAATGAAATATTTTTGATTCTATATAGAATATAGAAATAGAATAGAAATAGAATAGAATTATTCTATTATAATTCTTTGTTTATTATATTATTTTTTTATTATATTATTTTTTATTTTTTTATTATATTTTTATTATATTATAATTATATATTATATTATAATTATAAAATTATAATTATAAAAGAATTATTCATATTAAATAGAAATTCTAATTAGTTTCTAATTAGAAAATTAGAAACTAATTAGAAAATAGAATTCAAATATATATCAAATATATATAAATATAAAATAGAAAATGTATAAGTATAAAATGAAATATTATATATTATTTATATATTTCTAATATTATATATATTATTTATATATATATTATTTATATATTTCTATATATTATTTAATGATATTTTTCATTATATTATTTTATATTATTTATTTATTTCATTTTATTTTATTTCATTTTTATATTATTTATTTAATTATTTATTCTATTATATTAATTATTTAGAATATTATATTAATTATTTATAATTTAATAATATTATAATTGAATATTATATTATAATTTAATAATATTATAATTGAATATTATATTATAATTTAATAATTTATTATATTATAATTGAATAATTGAATTTATTTATAATTTCTAATTTCATTTAGAATTTAATTATTTATATTTGATTCTCAATATTTGATTCTCAAAAAATATAGAAATAAATAAAAAAAAAACCAAGCACTTATGTTGTATTAACACTACATAAATAATCAACATAGATACAAAAAGTCGTATGCAAAAATTAAGGAAATGAAATAAAGTAGAGATCGGGTTTATTCAATCACTAAATATAAGAATTCAATCAATTTCAATCAATACAATATAAATAAAATAAGTAAGCTTAATCTAACCACCCTTTTTTATTTTTTTTTTAAATTCTTCAGAGAATTCCAACAAAAAAAAATCACCTCATTGAAGGTAATATATTTATAGACCCAATTACTTCATTTAGTCATTATTCATTTGCTTTTTTTTTCGCTTCTATTTTTATACATTTTTATTACTTTATTTTCATTTTGAAGATCGATAAAAATAAATTTTTTTGGTTATAGAAAACAGCATTCTATGTCAACAATAAGAAATCAAAAATGAGTTATGAATAGAGCGGGGGGCGGATAAAAGAGAAAAGAGTTCTATAAATCTATATATAAGTCATCCACACCCTTTTTTTTTTATTTCATTAATTGAATTTCGTTTGTTGATTAGGGCAAAGTTCCATAAAAACACCCGCCTTTTTTGAAATATCCTGAACAGTTCCTGTAGGTTGAGCGCCTTGTTCAAGGAAATATCGAATAACAGGAATATTAAAATAGGTTTGATTCTTTATAGGATCATAAAAACCTACTTTTCGAAGATCTCTTCCCTCTCTTCGGGATCGAACATCAATTGCAACGATTCGATAAACGGCTCATTGGGATAGATATAGATGAACAATACACCCCCCTAGAAACGTATAAGAAGTTTTCTCCTCGTACGACTCGAGAAAATTCGAAATTATGTCTATGTATAAAATTATGATCTCAAATAGATCCATAAAATCATCAAATCCATTAGACTATGAAGTACTTTTTTTCTTTCTGAAAAAAAAAAAAAAATCCTCGTATTCGCAACCTCATAACTCAAATTGGATAACCCTCAAATAATTCAAAGGAAAACAAAACCTTTAGGTATTTCATTTATTGAGCGGTCTCTACCCCCTTTTCTTGCCTGTCTTCTTTCAAATAGAATCTATTTTTATTCTTCATTCTATTCGAATTGTTATTCGAATTGAATTGCTGAGACAATTTGAAAATGGTATTTACTTGTTCCAGGATCCTTTAGCTTTTCATTGAATCATTGGGTTTAGACATTACTTCGGGGATCTTTAATCGTTTCAAAAAATGGCAGCAACATACCATTTTTTTTCTTTCTCTCAAACAATCATACAAATTACAAATAGAGGGTTGATTCCCGCAGATACACTTTTGATCAAAATAGTTTTACCAATTCCAACAAATTTTACAAATTTTACTTTTTTTTTAACTTGCTCGAATTAGATCCTTTCGATTTCTCTATCGAAAATAGACTTACAAAGTTGTTCTAACTTATTAATTTTCACTAACCCTAGATACTTTCCCCTAAGAAATGAATCAACTCGAGCTCCATCATGTACTATTTAAATCATCAATCCCTCTCCCCTCCCCCAAATAATGAGTTCTAGTGGAACAGAACAAACGATGTCGAGCCAAGAGCACCCCGATTTCTATATACTAGAAAAAAAATGGTGGATGTAAGAATCCACAGCTAATCGAATCATGTCTTTCAAGTCGCACGTTGCTTTTTACCACATCGTTTCAAACGAAGTTTTACCATAACATTCCTCTAGTTTGGATCCGCTATGTAATTGATTCAATTATGAAATCATGAATAGTCATTGATTCAATCGATACATAATAATCTATACTTTTTACTTCGAAGGTTTTCCTTCTTTATGAGTGGACAATTTCTAAAGTAAAGAAGTATCAAAAAAATTCAAATTAACTCGATATTGTATGAATCGATTTTCTATTCTATTTTTATAGTTTGTAAAATAGAAAAATAAAGTTCTTCAATAAAAAATAAAAGAATAAAAAAATAGAAATAAACAGGAAATAATCAAAAAGAAAATTCTAAAAACAAAAAGAAAATTCTAAAAAAAAATAAATAGAAAGATAAAATTAATAAATAATGAATTTCTAATTAATCTAATTAATTAATCTAATTAATAAATCTAATTAATAAATAATGAAATCGAATTAATAAATAATGAATTTCTATTTTTTTTTTTTTTATATATTTCTATTTTTATATTCTATTTTATTTATATTTTCTACTTATTATATTTTTATATTTTTTATTCTATTTTCTATTTTTATTTTTCTTTTTATATTCTATTTATATTTTATATTTAAATATAGTTAATAAATTATATTCTATTTAAATAATAATTATATTCTATTTAAATAATAAATTCTATTTAAATAGAGTTAATAAATTCTATTTAACTATAGTTAAAAAATCATTTTTTTGATATTTTATATATCATAGTTAATAAATATATTAAATATATATAGTTAATAAATCATTTTTTATAATTTTTTTATATTAAATTCAAATTTAAAATGAATTCTATTCAAATTTGATATTAAAATAGTAAATACAAAAAAAAATAATTAATAGAATTCATTTAATATTCATTCGAATTTCTAATTAAAAAAAAAAAAAATAAAACTAATTAATTTGAATTCTCATTTTTTTTATAATTTTAGAATTTTTATTTATATATTGAATATATATATTTTCCATTTTTATTAATATTTTTGATTATTAATTTATAATTTATTAATATATATTAATATAATTAATATATATTAATATATAATTAATTTATTAATATATAATTAATATATATATAATTAATATAGAATATATTAAATAGAATAATATATTAAATAGAATAATTAAATAGAATATATTAATATTCTATATAAATATTCTAAATAAATCGAATTATAAATATTTATTAATATATTAATTTTTTAATATATATATATAATATTATAATTAATAATTAATAAAAAAAATTAATATTTTAAATAAATAAATAGAATTATAAATCGAATATATTTCTAAATAAATAGAATAAAATAATATATTCTAAAAAAATAAATAGAATATATTATAAAAATCAAATATATATTTATACAATTAACTATATATTTATACAATTAACAATTATTTTATACAATTAACAATTATACCCAATGATTACAATAAAAACAATAACACGAAAAAAAAAAAAAGAAATAAAAAAAAAATTCCTTTTAAATCTACATCTTCAACAGCGACTCGAGTTAGATTAGAGACGAATCATTAAAAATAAGAAAGAAGAATTACACTCTACCCAATATTATCTATTCTTAAACTGAAAAAGAGAGTTTTCAAAAAAAAGGCAATCTTTATTCTGATATACAATTTGTATTCAAATATTATATATATCATGAATGGATATGCTCTGGGACGGAAGGATTCGAACCTCCGAATAGCGGGACCAAAACCCGTTGCCTTACCGCTTGGCCACGCCCCATTTCTATTTTGATTCAACCCTAATAAACACTACTATTAGTAATGGTTGTTCGTCAATTACAGTTCAAAAATATCTATAGAAAAAATTGTTGCTAGGATTTTGATATGTGTAGATATCGAATTAAACTGAAATTATTGATCATTACATATATTCAATTAAGATATTCTATGAAAGTATGATTTCTTCTATTTTTTATTTTTATTGAAGAATGAAAAGATTTTGAACTGGATAAGTTCAAATCAAAGAAAGATTTTTGGGTCTCATCTTATTTGATTCATTTTTTTTCGTTTTACTAATTTATTCATTAATATCTTTAATATCTAGAATGAAATAATTAATAAATATTTATATTAATATTAATTAATAGATAGTATAAATCATAAATTAAATAAATAACCAAATTTTGATTAATAATATAATTAATAATATAAATAATATAATTAATAATATAAATGAAATATTATAAATATTAATATTAAAATATTATAAATATTAGTAGTCTATTTTTTTTTATATTTATGAATTGAAAATTCAATAAAAAAAAATAAGAAATTTTATTAATTAGAAATTCGAATGAAATATTTAAATTATTTTCTTATTGAAATTATTCTATTTTTTTTTTTTATTTTTCTATTGTATAATAGAATTAGAATATAGAATTTAGAAGAATATATAATTCATTATATAATGAATTATTAATTATTAATAATTAATAAATTTTATATAAATATAATTATTAATAAATTTGTATAATTATTAATAAATTTGATTAATAAATTCTAATAATAATTAGACATATTCTAATAATAATTATACATATTCTAATAATAATTAGACATATTCTAATAATAATTATACATATTCTAATAATAATTATACATATTCTAATAATAATTATACATATTCTAATAATAATTATACATATATATTATATACAATAAAATACAATAAAATACAATAAAATACAATAAAAATTCGAATTCAAATTCAAAAAAATGAGAATTAGACTTCGAAATTAATATTATCAAATGAAATATTAGATTAACTATTTAATTTAATTAACTATTTAATTTAATAATAACTATTTAATTTAATAATTTCTATTTAATTTAATAATTTCTATTTAATTTTTTCTATTTAATTTAATAATTTCTATTTAATTTTTTCTATTTAATTTAATAATTTCTATTTAATTTAATAATTTTAACAATTAATTGAATTTGAATTCATTAATTCACAAAAAGAAAAAATACAATTCATTTTTTTTTCTTAAAGAACAAAATGTTTGTTATGCTTAATATCTTTAGTTTGGTCTGTATTTGTATTCACTCTGCCCTTTATTCAAGTAGTTTTTTTTTCGCGAAATTACCTGAAGCCTACGCTTTTTTGAATCCAATTGTAGATATTATGCCAGTAATACCTATACTCTTTTTTCTCTTAGCTTTTGTTTGGCAAGCTGCTGTAAGTTTTCGATGAGATCTTTAATTTGAATAATGTCCTAAAAAATTCAGAATTTATTCGAAAACAAAAATTCGAACATTTTAACAATTTATAAGATCAGATAAGTCTTACAGTATAAATCCTCGATTCAAATATTGAAATTTTTGAATAGACAAGAAAAATCTGGACCATCTCATCATTTCCTCATTCTTACATTTTTTCCATTGAGAAATCCTAATCCTATTAGATTTGAGTCCACCACCAATACCTAATTGGTGATATGAAAGAAAATTTTTGGTAATAGTAATAAAGAGCTGGACTCTTACTACAAAAAAGAAATTTCCTCATTTTTTTTCTATTTCCTCGAAATCACTTTATTTCTTAGAAACTTAGTATCAAAAGAAACATAATGTGTAATATAAGAGAATCTATTCTGTTTCTCTGTCGTTTTTTTTTTTTTTAATTATCTTGGAGATTTTGTAATGCTTACTCTAAAACTATTTGTTTACACGGTAGTGATATTCTTTGTTTCTCTTTTCATCTTCGGATTCCTATCTAACGACCCAGGACGTAATCCAGGACGTGAAGAATAAAAAAAAATTTTTTGTTTTCTGTGTTTTCCTTACTTGTGCTGAATTTTGAAATATTTTTTTTTTTGATTTTATCTATTTTACATCTTTAACTAGTAATTTAACTAGTAAATAAATCAAAAAATCAAACAAACAAGGAAACCAAACAAAAGAAGCTCCATAAGTTCAAAAGAAAAAAAAAATACCAAATCATCAACGGAAACGGAAAGAGAGGGATTCGAACCCTCGGTACAAAAATTCGTACAACGGATTAGCAATCCGACGCTTTAGTCCACTCAGCCATCTCTCCCCAATTGAAAAAATAGAATTCCTATTTTTATGTTACATCACATAAACAAAAAGAACAAAAAGTAGGGCTTGAAAAAAGCCTTCTTTATATCTTATTTTATATCTTATCTCTCTTTAACTTATTTTTTTTTTATTTTTTCCATTTTTTTTTTATTTCTTTTTATACAGCCAGAGCCCGGCCCGGCCAGTACCTAGCCGGGCCTTTTTTGTTCCCATGAATCCTGGATAACAATGATTTATTTGATTTAAAAAAAAAAAAATACTTGTTATTTAAACACGATCAAACATAAATAAAAAAGACTTTTTGATTCCTATGATATAGAACCAAAATGATATAAGATCAAAATGTTATTTTTTATTACTCTTTCTTTTAAAGTATCGAAAAAAAGAATGGAACTATGGATTCTTGCACACTGCATTTTTATGTTATGGATTAAGTAGTTTTGTCGAGATGTATCTGTCAAAACAAAACACCTTCAGCAAAAACAAAATCAAAAATTGAAATTAGCCCCCTTTTCTTAATTTCATTAGGTCCCCTTACGAAACATGTCAACACTATAATTTTCATGATTCTTTTATGATCCTATTTCTTGATTACGACTTTCCTTGTTCGACAAAAGGTCCATTTATATACAATAATTGCATTGTAGCGGGTATAGTTTAGTGGTAAAAGTGCGATTCGTTCTATGGACCCCTTAATAGTTAAGGGGTCCATCGTTTGATTCATATCCCGATCAAAAACTTTATTTCTTACTTAAAAGGGTTTAATCCTTTATACCTCTCAACGAACGACTCGAGGAATAATATACATTATCATAATTTGTATCCAAGAAGAATCAATTCTAAATTGACAAATTGAATTCTAAAATTTTGAAACATAAGTTTTTGGAATTGGACCAATCCTCCCAATTTTTTTAGTATGAGTAAAGGATCCATGGAGAAAGATATAGAAAGTTTATTTCTAATCGTAACTAAATCTTCCATTTTTTTATTTGTTTTGTATAGGAGAGATTGAAGCAAAATA